CCATTTTCATGGAAAAAAGAATAAGAACAAGGATATGAGTATGAGTCTACCGCTTACAAGAAAAGATCTCATGATAGTCAATATGGGCCCTCAACACCCATCCATGCATGGTGTTCTTCGACTGATCGTTACTCTCGATGGTGAAGATGTTATTGATTGCGAACCCATATTAGGGTATTTACACAGAGGAATGGAAAAAATCGCGGAAAACAGAACTATTATACAATACTTACCTTATGTAACACGGTGGGATTATTTAGCTACTATGTTTACAGAAGCAATAACGGTAAATGCACCAGAATTCTTGGAGAATATTCAAATACCCAAAAGAGCCAGCTATATTAGGGTAATTATGTTAGAATTGAGCCGTATAGCTTCTCACTTGTTATGGCTTGGACCTTTTATGGCGGATCTCGGGGCACAGACTCCTTTTTTCTACATTTTTAGAGAGAGAGAATTGATATATGATCTATTTGAAGCGGCTACAGGTATGCGAATGATGCATAATTACTTTCGCATTGGAGGAGTAGCTGCCGATCTACCTTATGGATGGATGGATAAATGTTTAGATTTCTGTGATTATTTTTTACGAGGAGTTGTTGAATATCAACAACTTATTACCCAGAATCCAATTTTTTTAGAACGAGTTGAAGGAGTCGGTTTTATTAGCGGAGAAGAAGCAGTAAATTGGGGCTTATCGGGCCCCATGTTACGAGCTTCTGGAATACAATGGGATCTTCGTAAAATTGATCCTTATGAGTCTTACAATCAATTTGATTGGAAAGTACAATGGCAAAAAGAAGGAGATTCCTTAGCTCGCTATCTAGTACGAATCGGTGAAATGAGGGAATCCATAAAAATTATTCAACAAGCTGTAGAGAAAATTCCGGGAGGACCTTATGAGAATTTAGAAGCCCGACGCTTTAAGAAAGCAAAGAATTCCGAGTGGAATGATTTTGAATATCGATTTCTTGGTAAAAAACCTTCGCCGAATTTTGAATTATCAAAGCAAGAGCTTTATGTAAGAGTAGAAGCACCAAAAGGTGAATTAGGAATTTATCTGGTAGGAGATGATAGTCTTTTCCCCTGGAGATGGAAAATTCGTCCACCCGGTTTTATTAATTTGCAAATTCTTCCTCAGCTAGTTAAAAAAATGAAATTGGCTGATATCATGACGATATTAGGTAGTATAGATATCATTATGGGGGAAGTTGACCGTTGAAATGATAATAGAGGTAGAAACTATCAATTCTTTTTCGAAATTGGAATTATTAAAAGAAGTCTACGGACTTATATGGATTCTACCCATTTTAACCCTCCTACTGGGAATCACAATAGAAGTACTCGTAATTGTGTGGTTAGAAAGAGAAATATCCGCATCGATACAACAACGTATTGGTCCTGAATATGCGGGCCCCCTGGGACTGCTTCAAGCTATAGCAGATGGAACTAAGCTCCTTTTAAAAGAGGATATCCTCCCATCTCGAGGAGATATTCCTTTATTTAGCATTGGACCCTCTATAGCAGTTATATCCATTTTATTAAGTTTTTTAGTTATCCCTTTGGGATATCGTTTTGTTTTAGCTGATCTTAGTATTGGTGTTTTTTTATGGATTGCCATTTCAAGTATTGCTCCTATTGGTCTTCTCATGGCGGGATATAGCTCAAATAATAAATATTCTTTTTCAGGCGGTCTACGAGCGGCTGCTCAATCTATTAGTTATGAAATACCATTAACTTTTTGTGTGCTAGCAATATCTCTACGTGTGATTCGTTAAAATAGGATCTTTTTCCTCTAAAATACATTGAATACTTATCTTGCTTATTCTGTATTCGGGTTGGTAAGTTAAACTAGATAGCTATATGAGTGAAACAAAACAGCTTATTAATTTGTAGTAAAAATACAAAATCTCATTTCCTACGTACAAGAAAAAGTTCAAGTAAACATAAGCAGTGTAAACTCTTTACCCCAAGGTTGAAATTATTTGATTAGTCATCATATCTTGAAGCGGGCAAGAATAAAGGATTTGCGATATGGAATTCCATTAGTAGAATATTTTGAGTTATTACTATAACTTATAACCATAAGGCAATCCATCAAAAGTTAGTGAGGGATTAGAAACACTAAAGTACATACAGGATTAGTAATGAGAGAATCTAAATCATTAGACATTTTTCCTCATAAAAGGAATCATAATAAGGACTTGAAATTGGTAGAAATGATCAAGTAGTACTTTCTTCGGATTCCGGTCTAGAGTATGTTCCCATTCACTTGTTAAAGAAATGGCTATCAAGAACGAATTAACCCTTTATTCTTTTTTCTTTTTAAGTATACTTCCCCGGGAAAGAAGAATAGGACAAAAGATATGGAATGCAATAGAAAAAAGATCCCTATTCATACAGAATTCCTCATAAACTAATGGCCAATTCTTTCCATTTATTAATTCCTATAACGAGTATTTTATTCCAATATTTAAGTTATTATCGAACAAAGAAAAATTCTTATTTTATTAGATAAAGGATGAGATCAATTCGGAAGCGCTTTTTTTTATTCTAGCAGACAGAATTGCTTTGATCTAATTTAGGGCTTTCCAATCAATTTTATTTTACCAAATTCTATCTACGCCCATGGGATAATACCGAAATGAAACAATCCTTTTCTTTTTTCTGATCATAGAGAAGCCGTATGAAGCTAAGGTTTCATGTACGGTTTTGGAATAGCGGTGGGAACTGTGATGTTATCATCGACTATGATTATCTAACAGTTCAAGTACAGTTGATATAGTTGAAGCACAGTCCAAATATGGTTTTTTGGGGTGGAATCTTTGGCGTCAGCCTATAGGTTTTCTAGTTTTTCTAATTTCTTCTTTGGCAGAATGTGAAAGATTACCCTTTGATTTACCAGAAGCGGAAGAAGAATTAGTAGCAGGTTATCAAACCGAATATTCTGGTATTAAATATGGTTTATTTTATCTTGCTTCTTACCTAAATTTATTAGTTTCCTCTTTATTTGTAACTGTTCTATACTTAGGCGGGTGGAATTTATCTATTCCCTATATATCCTTTTTTGAATTTTTCCAAATGAATAAAATAATGGGAATTTTGGAAATGCTAATAGGTATCTTTATTACATTAACTAAAGCTTATTTATTTCTCTTCATTTCTATCACAATAAGATGGACTTTACCCAGGATGAGAATGGATCAGTTATTAAATCTTGGATGGAAATTTCTTTTACCTATTTCTCTGGGCAATCTCTTATTAACAACTTCTTCCCAACTAGTTTCACTATAAATAGGATAATACAATAACAGTAAGAATATTTTCAACACAAAAGTTCTCTCAAACAAGAGAAAGAAACATACCTTTTTCATATATATTTAGAATATGTTCCCTATGCTAACTGGGTTCATTAGTTATGGTCAACAAACAATACGCGCCGCAAGATACATTGGTCAAGGTTTCATAATTACCTTATCCCACACAAATCGTTTACCTATAACGATTCACTACCCTTATGAAAAATCAATTACATCAGAGCGTTTCCGGGGGCGAATACACTTTGAATTTGATAAATGCATTGCTTGTGAAGTATGTGTTCGCGTATGCCCGATAGATCTACCTCTTGTGGATTGGAGATTTGAAAAGGATATTAAAAGGAAACAATTGCTTAATTATAGTATTGATTTTGGAGTTTGTATATTTTGTGGTAACTGTGTTGAATACTGTCCGACAAATTGTTTATCGATGACTGAAGAATATGAACTTTCTACTTATGATCGTCATGAATTGAATTACAATCAAATTGCTTTGAGTCGGTTACCAATCTCCATAATGGGAGATTACACAATTCAAACAATTAGGAATTCGCCTCAAACTAAACTAGACGAAGAAAAATCTTGGAATTCAAGAACGATTACTGATTACTAGGTATTAGGTTTTTTTTGTTAGAAAAATTTACTAACAAAAACGAAAAAGGAATAACTACTGCTTAGCAACTTATATATATATATACAAAAAAATATCCTAATATCTTTTTCCTTCCTTGAATCTTTTAGTTTTAGTCAGTTCATGAAAAATTTTATACTATAAATTTCTTCTTATCCATAATGGATTTACCTGGACCAATACATGAGATTCTTGTGCTATTTTTTGGATTTGTTCTTCTACTAGGGGGTCTAGGAGTAGTATTACTTACCAACCCAATTTATTCTGCCTTTTCGCTGGGATTAGTTCTTGTTTGTATATCCTTATTCTATTTTTTATTGAATTCATACTTTGTAGCTGTCGCACAACTTCTTATTTATGTGGGAGCCATAAATGTCTTGATCATATTTGCTGTAATGTTTGTAAACGGCTCAGAGTGGTCTAAAGATAAGAATTATTGGACTATTGGAGATGGGTTTACTTTACTCGTTTGTATAACTATTCCTTTTTCACTAATGACTACTATCCCAGATACGTCGTGGTATGGAATTCTTTGGACTACAAGATCAAACCAAATAGTAGAACAGGGTCTCATAAATAACGTTCAACAAATTGGGATTCATTTAGCAACCGATTTTTATCTTCCGTTTGAACTAATTTCCCTAATTCTTCTAGTTTCTTTAATAGGTGCAATTACTATGGCTCGACAATAAGAAATACTTAGAATGAGTCAAAATTCTTAGAATTTCTAATAGAAAATAAATAACTAAAGAATCACAATTTTGATTTAGTAAAACCCATCTACTGCCAACACAACAAATACCTTCTTTTCTCTTTTGTTGCGTAATTGTTCTATTTTAATTAATTGAATCGGTTCAATTCTTGTCCTCATATTGAAATGAATCGAGATTGATAAGGAGTTAGTTAATGATGTTTGAGCATGTACTTTTTTTGAGTGTCTATTTATTTTCGATTGGTATCTATGGATTGATCACAAGCCGAAACATGGTTAGAGCTTTAATATGTCTTGAACTTATATTGAATTCAATTAATCTAAATCTCGTAACATTTTCTGATCTATTTGATAGTCGCCAATTAAAAGGAGACATTTTCGCAATTTTTGTTATAGCCCTTGCGGCTGCTGAAGCAGCTATTGGACTATCCATTCTTTCTTCCATCCATCGTAACAGGAAATCAACTCGTATTAATCAATCTAATTTTTTGAATAATTAGACATAGAATCCTCTAAACAAAGGCGCATATATAATAATACGGAACATTAAGATGAATAAAAATCAAATCTTATTTTCTTATCAAATCTTATTTTCTTATTAGTATTTAATAATACCCTTTTTTTGAGTAGGTTATTTCAGAGTATTCTTTTTTACTTATTGAATATTTAAATTGCAATCCATTGATATTGCAATTTAAATATTCAATAATTTATATTGAAAAGATGATACCCAATTTATTGGCTAATTCGAATTAGTATGTAGAATTCATATAATTATGACTGTTGAAGTCTGAAATTCAAGTCTCTTGGTTCTTTTCATGCTTTCTCACAAACAGATTAAGAAATATATTATTATTTGTTAAAGTTTGGATAAACCATTGCTTCGTCTGGTGTCTACAATACATATAATTTATATAGTACTAATTTCATTTTTACCAGATCGAAAATTTTTATGTTGAAAAGGAAAATTTAGAGATCCAATGTCACATTCTGTAAAAATTTATGATACATGTATAGGATGCACTCAATGTGTACGAGCTTGTCCAACAGATGTATTAGAAATGATACCTTGGGATGGATGTAAAGCCAAGCAAATTGCTTCCGCGCCGAGAACCGAAGATTGTGTGGGTTGTAAGAGATGCGAATCCGCCTGCCCAACAGATTTTTTAAGTGTCCGCGTTTATTTAGGGCCTGAAACAACCCGCAGCATGGCTCTATCTTATTGATACGTTACAAAAAACTCCACTTGAATCGTCTGATTCCTCTTTACCGAAGAAGCCTGTGCTCGAAATAATCGAGCATGGGCTTTTCTGGTCAAAACGTATCTTGTCTTTATTACTTTATCATGAGTTATTTTCCTTGGTTAACAATACTTGTTGTTTTGCCGATATTTGCAGGTTCATTAATTTTCTTTTTACCTCATAAAGGAAATAAAATCGTTAGGTGGTATACTATATCTATTTGTTTATTAGAATTCCTTCTAATGACTTATGCATTCTGTTATCATTTCCAATTGGAGGATCCCTTAATCCAATTAAAGGAGGATTCTAAATGGATAGATGTTTTGGATTTCCACTGGAGATTGGGAATCGATGGACTTTCATTAGGATCTATTTTATTGACAGGATTTATCACTACTTTAGCTACTTTAGCGGCTTGGCCGGTTACCCGGAATTCGCGATTATTCTATTTCCTGATGCTAGCAATGTATAGCGGTCAAATAGGATTATTCTCTTCACGAGACCTTTTACTTTTTTTTATCATGTGGGAGTTAGAATTAATCCCAGTTTATTTACTTTTATCCATGTGGGGGGGAAAGAGGCGTCTGTATTCAGCTACCAAGTTTATTTTGTATACTGCAGGCGGTTCCATTTTTTTCTTAATTGGAGTTCTGGGTATGGGGTTATATGGTTCCAACGAACCTGGATTAGATTTGGAAAGATTGATTAATCAATCATACCCTGCAACATTGGAAATACTACTGTATTTTGGCTTCCTTATTGCTTATGCTGTCAAATTGCCGATTATACCTTTACATACATGGTTACCAGATACCCATGGGGAAGCGCATTACAGTACATGTATGCTTTTAGCCGGAATTCTATTAAAGATGGGAGCATACGGATTGATTCGGATCAATATGGAATTGTTACCTCATGCTCATTATCTATTTTCCCCCTGGTTGGTAATAATAGGAGCGGTGCAAATAATCTATGCAGCTTCAACTTCTCTTGGTCAACGAAATTTCAAAAAAAGAATAGCCTACTCCTCCGTATCTCACATGGGTTTCATAATTATAGGAATTGGTTCCATAACCAACATTGGACTAAATGGAGCTATTTTACAAATATTATCCCATGGATTTATTGGTGCTACACTTTTTTTCTTGGCGGGAACGGCTTGTGATAGAGTGCGTCTTGTTTATCTCGAAGAACTAGGGGGAATATCTATTCCAATGCCAAAAATTTTTACCATGTTTAGTAGCTTTTCAATGGCTTCTCTTGCCTTGCCAGGAATGAGCGGTTTTGTTGCAGAATTAGTAGTATTTTTTGGACTAATTACTAGTCCTAAATTTATGTTAATGCCAAAAATGCTAATTACTTTTGTAATGGCAATTGGAATGATATTAACTCCTATTTATTTATTATCTATGTTACGCCAGATGTTCTATGGATACAAGCTATTTCATGTTCCAAACGAAAATTTTGTAGATTCTGGACCACGAGAACTATTTCTTTTAATCTGTATCTTTTTACCAGTAATAGGAATTGGTATTTATCCAGATTTTGTTCTCTCGCTATCCGTTGACAGGGTAGAGGCTCTATTATCCAATTATTATCCTAAATAGGATTTTCTTTTTTTAACTAGTCCGCTCTATATTCCATTGTGGAAAAAAATTCCATAGTAGAAAAAACATAAAATTCATAAAAAAGTCTAATTAGATCTATCTCAAATTTTTGAGAACCCTTTGAAAAGATGTTCAAGGGGTTCTCAAATCAAACAAAAAAGGAAAAAAACCTTCATAAAAAATGAAGGTTTTATGTTATGTAATCATTTAGACGGTAATGTAAATGAACCATAACTATGTAAACCTATTCCTAACAGATTGATACCAAAATAGCAGATCCAAATTATAAGAAATCCTATCGAAGCTACCAGTGCAGAATTTGTACCCTTCCAATTTGGATTTGTTCTACTATGTAAATATATTGCAAATATGGTCCAAGTAATAAATGCCCAAGTTTCCTTAGGATCCCAATTCCAATAGGATCCCCACGCCTCATTAGCCCATACTGCTCCACAAAGAATACCTATGGTTAAAAGAGTAAACCCTAGACTAATGACACGATAACTCCAAGAATCCAAACGCTCAGTTAATTGATATTTGTAATAATTTGGAAATGCGGGAAAAGAGGTGTTTTTTAAAGCACTTCTTTTTGCATATAAATATTCAATCTCACTAAAGAAAAATGTTTTACTTAAAACATTTTTTTTCTTTTTAAAAAAAAAGAAATCGAAATTCTTTTGATTTCGAAATCTAATGATTAGAAGAGCGGCGGATAATAAGGATCCGCACAAAAGAGTTGCATAGCTTAGTAACATCATACTGACATGCATCATTAACCACTGAGATTGTAGAGCAGGTACTAGTATTGTGGATTGATGCATTTCAGTTAAAAGACCCGACGTAGCAAAGCCTTGCGTTAAAATAGTACTTGGCGTAGTTATTGTGCTTAAATCATTTTTCGAGTTCTGTATCTTAGGAATAGTATGAAGAATATACAGAGCCCATGAAAGGAAGATCAATGACTCATATAAATTACTTAATGGAAAATGTCCCGAAGAAACCCAACGAGAAACTAAGAATCCTGTTATAGAGATAAAAGTAGTTATCATTCCTTTTTCTGACGAATCACGTAATCCCCTAAGTTCACGAACTAATAAGGTTATTAAATGAATCATAATCACAATTGAAATGGTTGAAAAAGAGATATGCGTTAGTATATGTTCTAAAGTTGCAAATAGCATAAGGATAAGGTCCCATTACAAAATTGGAAATTTCGAATTGAATCTATTTTCTAATCTATTGTATTCTTTTTCGAGAATGCCGCCACTCGGACTCGAACCGAGATGCTTGAGCACTGCTTCCTAAGAGCAGCGTGTCTACCAATTTCACCATGGCGGCTAACTTAAAATAATAGTTAAGTTAAAAGAATAATAGTCATTTTCTCGCGAATCGTCGAGACTGGGAGAGGACATAGAATTAAGGAACATGAAAATTTCATTATTAACTACAAAGAATTTTGTATTTTAGAAAAATTTATAGAATAGAATGAAAGCCTTTACGCTCTTATTAATATGATTTACCAGTCCTAAACTCATTTATATGGGAATTTTGGATAAGATGGGATAAGATTAGGTAAAGGTTGTAAGACCTATTGCAAGAATAGTCTACTTTTGTTTTGATAATAGAATCCTCATATTTTTTTTATGAGGATTCTATTATCAAAACAAAAGTTCTTTGCTAGCAAAAAAATACTGAGGACACAATATATAAAAAACTTTTGTTCTATATAATGGATAACGGAGGGATTCGTTCTAAGAATATTGTACCGAGGAATTCAATACATAAAAGTACATTCATTAATTAATCTGAATTATTAAATTATATTAAATAATTGGAATTTCTTTGGGTTCGAATAATTCAATTCAGATTACTCCAAAACCTTATTATTTGTTTGTTTGTTGCCCAGAAAAACCTTTTGGTTTTGGATGCTCGTTGCCGCTAGAAAATGGTCTTGATTTTGCTAAAGAATAAGATTGTACTATGGAAAAATAAGTCTTTTTCTTCCAAAGATTTTTACGAATACGTTTTTTTGACATCGAAGTACGTTTTTTTGGAACTGCCATTTTTAATTTTAAAGGGGGATTACTTTTTTCTAGTTGTATGTGAAAGACATCTATTGCCACAAATCAATCCTTCTTTCTGTTTTTTCTTAGTATTTATACTTAGATACTGAAAGATACTGAAATTCCAAATTCCTTTTTAGTTCATTTTGTCTAATGTGGATAAGACAAGAGTTTTTTAAAGCTTTCTATTTAAATCAATTTATATATCAAATATACGCCATATATAAATATATGGTATGGGGGATAAGCCCCCATATAAGATGGGAAGATAAAAAGAGGGTAAAATTCAATTAGTTAATTAAGTTCAGAACGGTATTTCATAATTGAATTCCAATCAAAAAAAATACTGAGTCTCTTAACCAATACATTCTAAAACTTAGAGAATTCTAGTCATTAGGATTTGCATTTTATATCAAAAAAGCAATATTTGAGAATTTCCTATACTAATTTCCTATAGTATAGGTATAGGTTTTCTTTGGAATTCAATCAATCAATTACAAAACAAGAACAATCAATTACAAAACAAGAAAGCTCCTTTATTTTAAGAGAAAGAAATACAAAAATGAATAGAAAGTAAAATGATTCAATCTTTTTTTGTATTTTAATAAATATTTTTTTTAACAAATAACTAGTTAACGAAATTCTTTGATCCACTTTTTGAATTTAAGCAACTAAAGCCATTCTGAAATTTTTAATATTTTAATGAGAGAAATTTTGAAAAATCCAGAATTCCAGTATTTTTTCTTATTCTTATTTTGTTTTTTTAATTCCTTTAGAGAGAGATAAGAGTGGGTTTGGTGAATCGGAAACAATTCTATTTTATAGAAAAATTGAACTATAAATTTCAACTAAAAATTGCTATTTCTTTTCTTATGGAACATACATATCAATATGCCTGGGTAATCCCTCTTCTCCCACTTCCAGTTATTATGTCAATGGGATTTGGACTTTTTCTTATTCCGACAGCAACAAAAAATCTTCGTCGCATATGGGCTTTTCCTAGTATTTTACTCTTAAGTATAGCTCTGATATTCTCAGTTCACCTGTCTATTCAACAAATAAATGGAAGTTCTATCTATCAATATCTATGGTCTTGGACCATCAATAACGATTTTTCCTTAGAATTTGGATACTTGATCGACCCCCTTACGTCTATTATGTTAATACTAATTACTACTGTAGGAATCTTGGTTCTTATTTATAGTGACGATTATATGTCTCACGATGAAGGATATTTGAGATTTTTTGTTTATATAAGTTTTTTTAATACTGCCATGTTGGGATTGGTTACTAGTTCCAATTTGATACAAATTTATTTTTTTTGGGAACTTGTCGGAATGTGTTCCTATTTATTGATAGGCTTTTGGTTTACACGACCAATTGCAGCGAGTGCTTGCCAAAAAGCTTTTGTAACTAATCGTGTAGGGGATTTTGGTCTGTTATTAGGAATTTTAGGTTTTTTTTGGATAACTGGTAGTTTAGAGTTTCGGGATTTGTTCAAAATAGCTAATAACTGGATTCCTAATAATGGGATTAATTCCTTACTTACTACTTTGTGTGCTTTTTTATTATTCCTTGGTGCAGTTGCAAAATCTGCACAATTCCCTCTTCACGTATGGTTACCCGATGCTATGGAAGGACCCACTCCCATTTCGGCTCTTATACACGCAGCAACTATGGTTGCTGCGGGGATTTTTCTTCTAGCTCGACTTCTTCCTCTTTTCATATCCCTACCTTTGATAATGAGTTTTATTTCTTTAGTAGGTACAATAACACTCTTCTTAGGAGCCACTTTAGCTCTTGCTCAGAGAGATATTAAAAGAAGCTTAGCCTATTCTACAATGTCTCAATTGGGTTATATGATGTTAGCTCTAGGTATAGGTTCTTATGAAGCTGCTTTATTCCATTTGATCACTCATGCTTATTCGAAAGCTTTATTGTTCTTAGGATCCGGATCCATTATCCATTCAATGGAACCTCTTGTTGGATATTCACCAGATAAAAGTCAGAATATGGTTCTTATGGGTGGTTTAAGAAAATACGTTCCAATTACAAGAGGTACTTTTTTATGTGGTACACTTTCTCTTTGTGGTATTCCACCTCTTGCTTGCTTCTGGTCCAAAGATGAAATTCTTAGTAATAGTTGGTTGTATTCACCCTTTTTTGGAATAATAGCCTCTTTTACTGCAGGATTAACTGCATTTTATATGTTTCGGATATATTTACTTACTTTTGATGGGTATTTGCGTGTTCATTTTCAAAATTACAGCAGTACTAAAGAAGGTTCGTTGTATTCAATATCCTTATGGGGAAAAGGCATATCCAAAGGAGTCAATAAGGATTTTGTTTTATCAACAATGAAGGGTGGAGTTTCTTTTTTTTCACAAAATATACCCCAAATTCCTGATAATACAAGAAAAAAGATAGGATCCTTTAGTACTCCCCTTGGGGCTAAAAAAACTTTTGTTTATCCTCATGAAACGGGAAATACTATGTTATTTCCTCTTCTTATATTACTGCTTTTTACTTTCTTCATTGGATCCATAGGAATCCATTTTGATAATGGAATAAAGGGTAATGGAATAGCGGAGTTAACCATATTATCAAAGTGGCTAACTCCTTCAATAAACTTTTTCCAGGAAAGTTCTAATTCTTCCATAAATTCATATGAATTTCTCATTAATGCAATTTCTTCCGTAAGTTTAGCAATTCTTGGTCTATTCATAGCATATATCTTCTATGGATCTACTTATTCTTTTTTTCAGAATTTAAATTTTATAAATTCCCTTGTAAAAGGGAACCCAAAAAAGAACTTTTTTGATGAAGTAAAAGAAAATATATACAGCTGGTCATATAATCGCGGTTATATAGATGTTTTCTATACTAGGGTTTTTATCTTGGGTGTAAGAAGATTAGCTGAACTAACAAA